GCTAATGTAGCTTAAATTAAAGCATAACCTTGAAGACGTTAAGATGAACCCTAGAAAGTTCCATGAGCACAAAGGCTTGGTCCTGACTTTACTATCAGCTGTAGCTAAACTTACACATGCAAGTATCCGCGCCCCCGTGAAAATGCCCTACAGTTCTCTGCCCGAGAACAAGGAACTGGCATCAGGCACAGCCCCGCTAGCCCAAGACGCCTTGCTTAGCCACACCCCCAAGGGAGCCCAGCAGTGATAAACATTAAGCAATAAGTGAAAACTTGACTTAGTTAAAGCTAAAAGAGCCGGTAAAACTCGTGCCAGCCACCGCGGTTATACGAGAGGCCCAAGTTGATATTTGACGGCGTAAAGGGTGGTTAAAGAATCTACAAACTAAAGCCGAACACTTTCTAAGCCGTTATACGCACTTGGAAGCATGAAGTCCAACCACGAAAGTGGCTTTATAGTATTTGAACCCACGAAAGCTAAGAAACAAACTGGGATTAGATACCCCACTATGCTTAGCCCTAAACATTAATAGCATTTCACACAAGCTATTCGCCAGGGGACTACGAGCATAAGCTCAAAACCCAAAGGACTTGGCGGTGCTTAAGATCCACCTAGAGGAGCCTGTTCTAGAACCGATACCCCCCGTTCAACCTCACCCTCTCTTGATCCTTCCGCCTATATACCGCCGTCGTCAGCTTACCCTGTGAAGGAGCCATAATAAGCAAAACTGGCACAGCCCCAAACGTCAGGTCGAGGTGCAGCGCATGAGAGGGGAAGAAATGGGCTACATTGACTATTCTAGTCAATACGAATGATGCACTGAAACACGCATCCGAAGGAGGATTTAGCAGTAAGCAGAGAATAGAGCGCTCCGCTGAAATAGGCTCTAAAGCGCGCACACACCGCCCGTCATTCTCCCCTACCCAACTTTCTGCATATAACTAATATGTCTCCACTCAATTAAGGGGAGGCAAGTCGTAACATGGTAAGTGTACCGGAAGGTGTACTTGGACAAACCAGGGTGTAGCTAAAATAGTAAAGCACCTCACTTACACCGAGAAACTATCCGTGCAAGTCGGATCCCCCTGAACCAAACAGCTAGCCCACCCATTTAAACCCAAAACATCATCATCAATAAACCCTAAAACACAACCACGAACATGACCAAACCATTTTACCTCCTAAGTACGGGCGACGGAAAAGGAGCTCGGAGCCATAGACAAAGTACCGCAAGGGAACGCTGAAAGAGACATGAAACAGCCCAGTAAAGTAACAAAAAGCAGAGATTAGCACTCGTACCTTTTGCATCATGATTTAGCCAGTACACCCAGGCAAAGAGAACTTTAGTCTGACACCCCGAAACTAAGTGAGCTACTCCAAGACAGCCTATAAAGGGCCAACCCGTCTCTGTGGCAAAAGAGTGGGAAGAGCTTTGAGTAGAGGTGACAAATCTACCGAACTTAGTAATAGCTGGTTGCCTGGGAAATGAATAGAAGTTCAGCCTTCCAACTTCTCTCCTCATACAGTTTAAACCCATCAGACATAAAGAAATTAGAAGAGTTAATCGAAGGGGGTACAGCTCCTTCGAACAAGAAACAACTTTTATAGCCGGGTAAAGATCAAAATAATTAAAGGAAACATATCCAAGTGGGCTTAAAAGCAGCCACCTAAGCAGAAAGCGTTAAAGCTCAGACATATCACACCTCCCCAAATCCCGATAACACCATCTCAACCCCCTTTCCTTACCAGGCTGTTTTATGCAAACATAAAAGCACCCCTGCTAATATGAGTAATAAGAAAGGAATTCAGCCTTTCTCCAAGCACGCACATACATCGAAACGGACCTTCCATCGAACATTACCGGCCCCAAACAAAGAGGGAAAAGAGCAACTAACAAACAACCAGAAAATCACCCAAAAAATACCGTTAAGCCTACACTGGCGTGCCTACTAGGAAAGACCAAAAGAAAAAGAAGGAACTCGGCAAACACATTAGCCTCGCCTGTTTACCAAAAACATCGCCTCTTGTAAATTAAAAATAAGAGGTCCCGCCTGCCCAGTGACACTATGTTCAACGGCCGCGGTATTCTGACCGTGCAAAGGTAGCGCAATCACTTGTCTTTTAAATGAAGACCCGTATGAATGGCATAACGAGGGCCTAACTGTCTCCTTTTTCCGGTCAATGAAATTGATCTCCCCGTGCAGAAGCGGGGCTATAACCATAAGACGAGAAGACCCTGTGGAGCTTTAGACCCCAGGCCAGACCTTGTTCAACACCCCCAAATAAGGGGTATAACTAAAGGACTCTGCCCTAATGTCTTCGGTTGGGGCGACCCCGGAGAACACAAAACCTCCACGTGGAATAGGAGAACTTCTCCCACAACCAAGAGTCACTACTCTAAGCAATAGAATTTCTAACCAAAAGATCCGGCAAAGCCGATCAACGAACTAAGTTACCCCAGGGATAACAGCGCAATCCCCTTTCAGAGTCCCTATCGACAAGGGGGTTTACGACCTCGATGTTGGATCAGGACATCCTAATGGTGCAACCGCTATTAAGGGTTCGTTTGTTCAACGATTAAAGTCCTACGTGATCTGAGTTCAGACCGGAGTAATCCAGGTCAGTTTCTATCTATGAAACATTTTTTTCTAGTACGAAAGGACCGAAAAAAAGAGGCCAATGTCACAGACACGCCTCCCCCTCACCTAATGAAAACAACTAAATTAGGCAAAAGGATGTATTCCTTGAGCCTAAGATAATGGCCTGTTGGGGTGGCAGAGCCCGGTTATTGCCAAAGACCTAAGCCCTTTATATAGAGGTTCAAATCCTCTTCCCAACTATGCTTTCACTACTAACAATTTACATCCTCAACCCCCTCGCCTTCATTGTCCCCGTCCTTCTTGCTGTTGCCTTCTTAACACTTCTAGAACGAAAAGTACTAGGCTACATGCAACTACGTAAAGGTCCAAACATTGTAGGCCCATTCGGCCTCCTCCAACCAATCGCAGACGGAGTTAAACTATTTATTAAGGAACCCGTCCGACCATCAACATCTTCTCCCACATTATTCTTATTCACCCCCATTCTAGCTTTAACCCTCGCCCTTTCCCTGTGAGCACCCCTACCACTGCCTTACCCCATGACAGACCTCAACCTAGGTATTTTATTCATGCTCGCACTCTCAAGCCTTGCAGTTTATTCTATTTTAGGTTCTGGATGGGCCTCAAACTCAAAATATGCTCTCATTGGGGCTCTTCGGGCCGTAGCACAAACAATTTCTTACGAAGTAAGCCTAGGCCTAATCCTCTTAACAATCATCATTTTTTCTGGAGGTTTCACTTTACAAACCTTCAACATCACTCAAGAAAGCATCTGACTCCTTTTACCAGCCTGACCACTAGCCGCAATATGATACACATCCACCCTAGCAGAAACCAACCGAACACCCTTTGACCTAACTGAGGGAGAATCTGAACTCGTATCCGGCTTCAATGTAGAATATGCAGCAGGCCCCTTTGCCCTATTTATACTAGCAGAATATGCCAACATTTTACTAATAAATACACTTTCCACCGCACTATTCCTGGGAGCCTCCCACATACCCATTTTCCCCGAATTCACCACTATAAACCTAATGATTAAAGCTGCCTTTTTATCCGTACTTTTCTTATGAGTACGAGCTTCCTACCCCCGCTTCCGATACGACCAACTCATACATTTAGTCTGAAAAAACTTTCTCCCTATTACCCTAGCTTTAGTTATTTGACATCTTGCTCTCACAACCGCTTTTGTCGGTCTTCCTCCACAACTATAATTCAGGGGCCGTGCCTGAAACAAAGGACCACTTTGATGTAGTGACTCATGAAAGTTAAAGTCTTTCCAGCTCCTTAGAAAGAAGGGATTTGAACCCTACCCAAAGAGATCAAAACTCTTAGTGCTTCCACTACACCACTTCCTAGTAAAGTCAGCTAATACAAGCTCCTGGGCCCATACCCCAGCAATGCAGGTGAAACCCCCGCCTTTACTAATGAGCCCTTTTATCTTACCTGCCCTACTATTTGGCCTCGGCCTTGGCACCATAATAACATTCTCAAGCTCACATTGACTCCTGGCCTGAATGGGCCTAGAAATTAATACCCTCGCTATTTTGCCTCTTATAGCTCAACACCATCACCCCCGAGCAGTTGAAGCAACCACCAAATATTTTCTTACCCAAGCCACTGCAGCTGCTACCATCCTTTTTGCCAGCACAACCAACGCATGACTAACAGGACAATGAGACATTACACAAATAACCCACCCCATTCCAACAACAATTCTTATGCTTGCCCTAGCCCTAAAAATTGGCCTAGCACCTTTACACTCCTGGTTACCAGAAGTCCTTCAAGGCCTCGACCTAACAACCGGTCTAATCCTATCCACCTGACAAAAACTTGCTCCATTTGCCCTCCTGCTACAAATTCAACCTAACAGCCCCACCATAATAATTTTATTGGGCCTCGCCTCCACTCTCGTTGGAGGATGAGGTGGTCTAAATCAAACACAACTCCGTAAGATCCTAGCTTATTCATCCATCGCACATCTCGGCTGGATAATCCTTATCCTTCAATTTGCCCCTTCCCTTACCCTCCTGACCCTACTCACTTACATCATCATAACCTCATCATTATTTATTTTACTAAAAATTAATAAAGCAACTAACATTAATACACTAGCCACTTCCTGAAACAAAGCCCCTGTACTGACATCCCTCTCTCCCCTAATTCTTCTCTCACTAGGAGGCCTCCCACCCCTCACTGGCTTCATGCCAAAATGACTAATCCTTCAAGAACTCACCAAACAAGACCTCCCCATCATCGCTACCCTCGCAGCCTTTACCGCCCTACTAAGCCTTTATTTCTACCTTCGCCTTTCGTACACCATGGCACTCACTCTTTCACCTAACAACCTACCCGCCCTCACCCCCTGACGATTCGTAATCACCCAGCCAACTATACTTCTCTCCATACTCGCTACTTTCTCTATACTTCTTCTTCCCTTAACCCCCGCTGCCCTAGCACTATACACCCTCTAAGGAACTTAGGTTCAACTAGACCAAGAGCCTTCAAAGCCCTAAGCGGAAGTGAAAATCTTCCAGTTCCTGATAAGACTTGCGGGATGTTCGCCCACATCTCCTGTATGCAAAACAGACACTTTAACTAAGCTAAAGCCTTACTAGACAGGCAGGCCTCGATCCTACAAATTTTTAGTTAACAGCTAAACGCCCAAACCAGCGAGCATCCGTCTACCTTTCCCCCGCCTTGCCAAGACAAAAAAGGCGGGGGAAAGCCCCGGCAGGCGTTAACCCGCTACTTTAGATTTGCAATCTAACATGATAACACCTCAGGGCTTGATAGAAAGAGGATTTTAACCTCTGTTTATGGGACTACAATCCACCGCTTAAAACTCAGCCATCCTACCTGTGGCAATCACTCGCTGAATTTTCTCAACCAACCACAAAGACATTGGCACCCTCTATCTTGTATTTGGTGCTTGAGCCGGAATAGTAGGTACAGCCCTCAGCCTACTAATTCGAGCCGAGCTCAGCCAACCCGGCGCTCTCTTAGGCAACGATCAAATTTATAATGTAATTGTAACAGCACACGCCTTCGTAATGATTTTCTTCATAGTTATACCAATAATAATCGGCGGATTTGGAAACTGACTAATTCCACTTATAATCGGCGCCCCTGACATAGCCTTTCCTCGAATGAACAATATGAGTTTTTGACTCCTTCCTCCTTCTTTTCTCCTTTTGCTAACCTCTTCTGTGGTAGAAGCTGGGGCTGGAACAGGCTGAACAGTCTACCCACCCTTAGCTAGCAACCTCGCCCACGCAGGAGCATCCGTAGACCTTGCCATCTTCTCTTTACACCTTGCAGGTGTTTCCTCAATTTTGGGCGCAATCAACTTCATCACAACAATTATCAACATGAAACCCCCCGCCATCTCCCAGTACCAAACACCTCTATTTGTCTGGGCCATCCTAATCACTGCCATTCTCCTCCTCCTCTCTCTTCCAGTCCTAGCCGCCGGCATTACAATATTACTCACAGACCGAAACTTAAATACAACCTTTTTTGACCCAGCTGGCGGAGGAGACCCAATTCTTTACCAACACTTATTCTGATTCTTTGGGCACCCCGAAGTCTACATTCTTATTCTACCCGGCTTTGGGATAATCTCCCATATTGTAGCCTACTATGCAGGAAAAAAAGAACCTTTCGGCTATATAGGAATGGTCTGAGCTATAATATCCATCGGCTTCCTAGGCTTCATTGTCTGAGCACATCACATATTCACCGTAGGACTAGACGTAGACACACGGGCTTATTTTACATCCGCCACAATAATCATCGCAATTCCCACTGGTGTAAAAGTTTTCAGCTGACTTGCCACCCTTCACGGAGCAACCATTAAATGAGAAACCCCTCTTTTATGAGCTCTCGGGTTCATCTTCCTATTCACCCTAGGAGGCTTAACTGGCATTGTCCTAGCCAACTCTTCCCTAGACATTATTCTTCACGACACATACTACGTAGTAGCACATTTCCACTACGTTCTCTCGATAGGAGCTGTGTTTGCCATTATGGGCGCCTTTGTCCACTGATTCCCCTTATTTTCAGGGTACACCCTACACGGCACATGAACAAAAATCCACTTTGGGGTAATATTTATCGGTGTTAACCTCACATTCTTCCCACAACACTTCCTAGGCCTTGCCGGAATACCACGACGATACTCCGACTACCCGGACGCATACGCCCTCTGAAACGCAGTCTCTTCAATCGGCTCCATAGTCTCCCTCGTGGCCGTAGTAATGTTCCTCTACATCATTTGAGAAGCCTTCATGGCCAAACGAGAAGTATTATCAACAGAACTTGCAGCAACAAACGTGGAATGGCTCCACAACTGCCCTCCCCCCTATCACACCTTTGAAGAGCCTGCCTACGTCCGAGCCTAATCACATCCCGAAGAAGGGAGGAATCGAACCTCCATAAATTAGTTTCAAGCCAATTACAGAACCTTTCTGTTTCTTTCTCCATAAGATACTAGTAAAACAACTATTACACTGCCTTGTCAAGGCAGAATTGCAAGTTAGACCCTTGCGTATCTTACTTATTAATGGCCCACCCTTCACAATTAGGACTTCAAGACGCAGCTTCCCCAGCCATAGAAGAACTTCTTCACTTCCACGATCACACCCTTATAGTACTATTTCTAATTAGCAGCTTTGTATTTTACATTATTGTAACTTTAGTAGCCACCAAACTCACTGATAAGTACCTTTTAGACTCTCAAGAAATTGAAATCGTATGAACCTTCCTCCCAGCCATTGTTTTAATTATAGTGGCTCTTCCCTCCCTTCGAATCCTTTACCTAGTTGACGAAACCAGCACCCCCCACCTGACAGTCAAAACCATGGGCCACCAATGATATTGAAGCTATGAATATACCGACTACGAAGACCTTGCATTTGATTCTTACATAGTACCTACCCAAGATCTTGCTCCCGGCCAATTTCGACTCCTAGAAACCGATCATCGAATAGTAGTGCCAGAAAATTCCCTAGTGCGGTTACTAATTTCTGCCGATGACGTCCTCCATTCTTGAGCTGTCCCCTCATTAGGAGTAAAATTTGATGCAGTGCCAGGGCGCCTAAACCAAACAACTTTTGTTGTTTCCCGCCCAGGCATTTACTTCGGGCAATGTTCTGAGATTTGCGGGGCCAATCACAGCTTTATGCCCATTGTAGTAGAAGCAGTCCCTCTAGAACACTTTGAAAACTGGTCATCTCTCATCCTTGAAGACGCATCGCTAAGAAGCTAAATCGGTCAACAGCGTTAGCCTTTTAAGCTAAAAATTGGTGCCTACCACCCACCCCTAGCGACATGCCGCAACTCAATCCCACCCCTTGATTTGCCATTCTCATCATCACCTGACTTGTCCTTATTACAGTTGTCTTCTCAAGTGTCTTAATATTTACTTTCCCCAACGATCCCTCCCTCCTGGACACAAACCCCATTTTAGCAGAACCCTGAAACTGACCATGATTCTAAGCTTCTTCGACCAATTTGCAAGTCCGACACTCTTTGGAGTACCCTTGATCCTCCTCGCTTTAACCCTTCCCTGAATTCTAATCTCCCCGACCACTCAACGATGACTAAACAACCGATTATCAAATCTACAAGGCTGATTTATGCAACAATTTACACAACAATTGTTACTTCCGTTAAGCCCGGGAGGCCACAAATGGGCCGCTTTATTTACCTCCCTAATGATCTTCCTGATTACCCTCAATACCCTAGGCCTGCTCCCTTACACTTTTACCCCCACAACTCAGCTCTCAATAAACCTTGGACTCGCTGTCCCTTTATGGTTAGCAGCCGTCATTATTGGCCTCCGAACCCAACCAACGCATGCTTTAGCCCACCTTCTTCCAGAAGGAACCCCCACACTCTTAATTCCAATCTTAGTTGTTATCGAAACAATTAGCCTCCTCATCCGACCTTTGGCCCTGGGCGTACGGTTAACAGCAAATTTAACCGCAGGTCATCTTTTGATCCAATTAATCGCCACCGCTGTTTTTGTCCTTCTCCCCCTCCTTCCAACAGTAGCTATTCTTACAGCCGCCTTACTGTTCCTTCTCACCCTCCTAGAAATCGCCGTAGCAATAATCCAAGCCTACGTATTTGTTCTTCTTTTAAGCCTCTATCTACAAGAAAACGTCTAATGGCCCACCAAGCACACGCATATCACATAGTTGACCCAAGCCCTTGACCATTAACGGGCGCCATTGCCGCCCTACTAATGACATCCGGCCTCGCAATTTGATTTCACTTTCACTCTGCTACACTCATATCTCTCGGGTTAATTCTTCTTTTCTTAACAATGTACCAATGGTGACGAGACATCATTCGAGAGGGAACTTTCCAAGGGCACCACACCCCTCCCGTACAAAAAGGTCTTCGCTACGGAATAATCTTATTTATCACTTCAGAGGTATTCTTTTTCCTAGGCTTCTTCTGAGCCTTTTACCACTCAAGCCTAGCCCCTACACCTGAACTAGGAGGCCATTGACCCCCAACAGGCATCATCCCCCTTGACCCCTTCGAAGTCCCCCTCCTAAACACCGCGGTACTCATAGCTTCCGGAGTTACCGTTACCTGGGCCCACCACAGCATCATGGCCGGTGAACGAAAACCAGCTATCCAGGCCTTGGCCCTCACAATCCTTCTAGGCCTCTATTTTACCCTTCTCCAAGCCATAGAGTACTACGAAGCCCCATTTACAATCGCAGACGGCGTTTACGGGTCCACCTTTTTCGTTGCTACAGGATTCCATGGACTCCATGTAATTATTGGCTCTTCATTCTTAGCAGTCTGCCTACTCCGTCAAATTTTATACCACTTCACATCCGACCATCATTTTGGATTCGAAGCAGCCGCCTGATACTGGCATTTCGTAGATGTTGTCTGATTATTCCTCTACATCTCTATCTATTGATGAGGCTCATAATTTTTCTAGTACAAAAAGTATAAGTGACTTCCAATTACCCGATCTTGGTTAAAATCCAAGGAAAAATAATAAACCTCATCATCATAACCCTTACCATTGCCCTTCTCCTCACCATGATTTTAGCCTTCATTTCCTTTTGACTCCCCCAAATAACCCCCGACTCAGAAAAATTATCCCCCTACGAATGCGGCTTCGACCCATTTGGTTCCGCCCGCCTCCCATTCTCCTTACGCTTTTTCCTAGTCGCAATTCTTTTTCTCCTATTTGATTTAGAAATTGCCCTCCTCCTACCGCTACCCTGAGGGGACCAGCTCCCCTCCCCCCTGCTAACCTTCTTCTGAGCCTCCGCCATCCTTACATTACTAACTCTCGGTCTAGTCTACGAATGAATTCAAGGCGGTCTTGAATGAGCAGAATGGACAGTTAGTTTAAAAAAAACATTTGATTTCGGCTCAAAAACTTATGGTTAAAGTCCATGATCGTCCTATGTCCCCCATTCATTTTACCTTCTCAACAGCCTTCATCTTAGGCTTAACAGGCCTGGCCTTCCACCGAACTCACCTCCTATCTGCCCTACTTTGTTTAGAGGGCATAATACTGTCTTTGTTTATTGCACTTTCATTATGGTCGCTTCAATTTAACGCCACTAACTTTGCAACAGCCCCAATACTCCTCCTTGCATTTTCAGCCTGCGAAGCAGGCGCAGGCCTAGCCCTGCTAGTCGCCATAGCCCGCACTCACGGAACTGACCGCCTCCAAAACTTAAACCTCCTGCAATGCTAAAATTACTAATCCCCACCTTAATGCTATTCCCCACAACCTGACTTACCCCTTCAAAATGACTTTGACCAGTTACCCTGGCCCAAAGTTTAGTTATTGCCCTCCTTAGTCTTATTTGACTAAAAAACTTGTCAGAGACAGGATGATCCTACCTAAGCCCCCTTATGGCCACTGACCCCCTATCTTCCCCTCTCTTAGTCCTCACTTGCTGACTTTTACCCTTAATAATTCTAGCAAGCCAAAACCACACCGCTCACCAGCCCATTAATCGACAACGAATATACATTACACTCCTTATCTCTCTACAATTCTTTTTAATTCTGACATTCTCCGCCACAGAAATCATTATGTTCTACGTCATATTTGAAGCTACCCTAATTCCAACTTTAATTATTATTACCCGATGAGGCAATCAAGCAGAACGACTTAACGCAGGTACCTATTTCCTCTTCTATACTTTAGCAGGCTCACTTCCTTTACTCATCGCCCTTCTCTTACTCCAGACTTCCACAGGGACCTTATCCCTTCTCACACTTCAATATGCCCCATCAACTCAGCTTCTATCCTACGCAGACAAACTATGATGGGCTGGCTGTCTTCTAGCTTTTTTGGTCAAAATGCCCCTTTACGGAGTACACTTATGACTACCAAAAGCCCACGTCGAAGCCCCAATTGCAGGCTCAATGATTCTTGCCGCCGTTCTCTTAAAACTGGGAGGTTACGGAATAATACGAATTACACCAATATTAGAGCCTCTCACTAAAGAACTAAGCTACCCTTTTATTATTCTAGCATTATGAGGCATCATCATAACAGGATCTATTTGCTTACGCCAATCAGACCTAAAATCTTTAATTGCCTATTCATCCGTAAGCCACATAGGGCTTGTTGTAGGAGGTATCCTAATTCAAACCCCCTGAGGATTCACAGGCGCCCTCCTCCTTATAATCGCCCACGGCCTAACCTCATCTGCCCTATTCTGTCTAGCCAACACCAACTACGAACGAACCCACAATCGAACAATGATCCTCGCCCGAGGATTACAAATGGTGCTACCTCTAATAACAATGTGATGATTTACTGCCAGCCTCGCCAATCTTGCTTTCCCTCCCCTACCTAACTTAATGGGAGAACTATTTATCATTACTTCCCTTTTCAACTGATCTTGATGAACTCTGGCTTTAACAGGGGCAGGCACTCTAATTACCGCCGCATACTCCCTATATATATTCCTAACAACACAACGGGGTTCCCTCCCTACCCACATTATTGATCTAAGCCCCAGTCATTCCCGAGAACATCTACTCATGGCTCTGCATCTGCTACCCTTAGTCCTTTTAACACTTAAGCCAGAACTAATCTGAGGGTGAACCACTTGTAGGTATAGTTTAACCAAAACATTAGATTGTGATTCTAAAAACAAGGGTTGAAATCCCTTTACCCACCAAGCAAGGCCCGCCGGCAATGAAGACTGCTAATCTCCTCCTTTTTGGTTGAACTCCAGAACTCGCTTACCGCTCCTAAAGGATAATAGCTCATCCATTGGTCTTAGGAACCAAAAACTCTTGGTGCAAATCCAAGTAGCAGCTATGTACTCTGCCCCTATTATAATAGCAACTAGCCTACTTATTATTTTCGCTACACTTTCATACCCCGTCCTTTCCTCCTTTCGCCCCAATCCTCTAGCACCCCAATGAGCTCTCACCCATGTAAAAACAGCAGTGAAACTGGCTTTCTTAATTAGCCTGCTACCCCTTTTCCTATTTTTCGCTGAAGGCGCTGAAATCATCATTACCAACTGAAATTGAATAAACGCCCTCGTCTTTGACATCAACATTAGTCTAAAATTCGACCACTATTCCATCATCTTCATCCCAGTCGCCCTCTACGTAACTTGGTCTATCCTCGAGTTTGCATCCTGATACATACACTCAGACCCAAACATAAACCAATTCTTCAAGTATCTACTAGTATTTCTAATTGCCATGATCATCTTAGTTACAGCCAACAACATATTTCAGCTTTTCATTGGATGAGAAGGAGTTGGAATCATGTCTTTCCTTTTAATTGGCTGATGATACGGCCGAGCAGATGCAAACACTGCCGCTCTTCAAGCAGTTCTTTACAACCGAATCGGAGATATCGGCCTAATTTTCTCAATAGCCTGGCTAGCCACAAACCTCAACTCATGGGAGATACAACAAATATTTATTAATTCACAAAACTTTGATCTCACCCTTCCTCTTTTCGGGCTAATTCTTGCCGCCACCGGAAAATCCGCCCAATTTGGGCTCCATCCTTGACTACCTTCAGCCATAGAAGGTCCAACACCGGTATCTGCCCTACTACACTCAAGCACAATAGTTGTTGCAGGCATTTTTCTCTTAATCCGCCTAAGCCCCCTTCTAGAAAACAACCAAACAGCCCTCACCACCTGTTTATGTCTCGGCGCCCTAACCACCTTATTTACTGCAACCTGCGCTCTTACCCAAAATGATATCAAAAAAATCGTAGCATTCTCCACATCAAGTCAACTAGGCCTAATGATAGTAACTATCGGCCTCAACCAACCCCAACTAGCTTTCCTGCACATCTGCACGCATGCCTTTTTTAAGGCAATACTCTTTCTCTGTTCTGGCGCAATTATCCACAGCCTCAATGATGAACAAGACATTCGAAAAATAGGAGGTATACACAACTTCACCCCATTAACCTCCACCTGCCTGACCATTGGAAGCCTAGCTCTTACAGGTACCCCTTTCCTGGCGGGCTTTTTCTCCAAAGACGCCATCATCGAAGCATTAAACACATCCCACCTTAACGCCTGAGCCCTCACTCTCACACTTCTTGCCACCTCCTTCACAGCCGTCTACAGCCTACGATTAGTCTTTTTTGTCAGCATGGGGTACCCCCGATCTCTCCCCCTATCCCCCATTAACGAAAATACCACAGCCGTAATAAACCCAATCAAACGCCTCGCCTGAGGAAGCATCCTTGCTGGGCTACTAATCACTACAAATTTTCTTCCCTCCAAAATCCCAATCATAACCATGCCCCTCCCCCTCAAACTAGCTGCCCTCGCTGTTACAATCACAGGCTTACTCCTGGCTTTAGAACTAGCCTCCTTAACAAATAAACAATTTAAACCTCAGCCTCATAAAACCCCCCACCACTTCTCAAACATGCTGGGATTCTTCCCTCATATCATTCACCGCCTCCCTCCTAAGCTTAACCTTCTCTTGGGCCAAACCACAGCCAGTCAAATAATTGACCAAACATGACTAGAAAAAATTGGGCCAAAAGCCCTTTCAAGCTCTACCCTCCCCTTAATCTCAACAACAAGCAATATTCAACAAGGCATAATTAAGACCTTCCTCACTTTCTTCTTCCTCACCCTTGTCTTAATACTTCTCCTTCTATTCATCTAAACTGCCCGAAGAGAGCCCCGACTCAACCCTCGCGTCAACTCCAACACTACAAACAAAGTCAATAATAACACCCAACCCCCAATTATTAACATCACGCCCCCTGACGAATATATTTCTGCCACTCCCCCCATATCCCCTCGCAAAGCAGAAAATTCAAACAGCTCATCCGCTGACACTCAAGACCCTTCATACCATCCATCCAAAAATGCTCACCCCACCAACCCCACTCCTAATAAGTATACCCCTGTGTAAACAGCCACCGACCGGCTCCCTCAAATTTCCGGATACGGCTCTGCGGCCAAAGCCGCAGAGTATGCAAAAACAACTAACATTCCCCCTAAGTAAATCAAAAACAAAACCAAAGATAAAAAAGACCCACCATGCCCAATCAACACTCCACACCCCATGCCAGCCACAACAACTAACCCCAAAGCTGCAAAATAGGGCGATGGGTTTGATGCAACTGCAATCAACCCTAACACTAAACCAATCAAGAACAAAAGCACAACATAAGTCATAGTTTTTACCAGGATTTTAACCAAGACTAATGGCTTGAAAAACCACCGTTGTTATTCAACTACAAAAACCTTAATGGCAAGCCTACGTAAAACCCATCCACTCCTAAAAATTGCAAACAACGCATTAATTGACCTCCCAACCCCTGCCAACATCTCAGCTTGGTGAAACTTTGGATCCCTTTTAGGACTCTGCTTAATCACACAAATCCTCACAGGCCTATTTCTTGCTATACACTACACATCCGACATCTCTACCGCCTTCTCATCCGTCGCCCACATTTGCCGAGATGTAAACTATGGATGGCTAATTCGCAACCTCCACGCCAACGGAGCCTCATTTTTCTTCATTTGCATTTATTTCCACATCGGACGAGGACTATACTATGGCTCCTACCTCTACAAAGAAACATGAAACATCGGCGTCGTTATGCTCCTTTTAGTTATAATGACTGCCTTCGTAGGATATGTCCTGCCCTGAGGCCAGATATCTTTCTGAGGCGCCACAGTCATTACCAACCTTCTCTCAGCCATCCCCTACGTTGGCACCGCCCTCGTCGAATGAATCTGAGGCGGCTTTTCAGTAGACAACGCCACCCTCACACGATTTTTCGCCTTCCACTTCCTCTTTCCCTTCCTCATCGCAGCCCTCACAATAATTCATCTGCTCTTTCTACACGAAACAGGCTCAACCAACCCTATAGGACTCAACCCAGATGCAGACAAAATTCCATTCCACCCATACTTTTCATACAAAGACCTCTTAGGCTTTGCGCTTCTCCTAATTTCCCTCATTTCCCTTTCCCTATTCGCCCCAAATCTCCTAGGAGACCCAGACAACTTCACCCCCGCCAACCCACTAGTAACACCCCCTCACATCAAGCCAGAATGATATTTCCTGTTTGCATACGCTATTCTACGCTCAATCCCCAACAAACTAGGCGGAGTCCTTGCCTTACTGGCTTCCATTCTCATCCTTATGTTAGCCCCTTTCTTACACACCTCAAAACAACGGAGCCTCACATTCCGACCACTATCCCAATTTTTATTTTGGCTGCTAATTGCAAACGTACTTATTCTTACCTGAATCGGGGGCCTGCCTGTTGAACACCCCTACATCATTATTGGACAAATCGCCTCCTTCTTTTACTTTTTCCTATTCCTTATTCTTCTTCCCCTAGCAGGCTGAGTTGAAAACAAAGCCCTTAAATGAAACTGCCTTGGTAGCTCAGCATCAGAGCACCGGTTTTGTAAGCCGGCGGTCGGAGGCTAGAATCCTCCCCAACGCTCAAAGAAAAGAGATTCTAACTCTTACCCCTAACCCCCAAAGCTAGGATTCTCCATTAAACTATTCTTTGATGTATCTCAATTCATGAATTTTATACATATATGTATTATCCCCATTCATTTATATTAACCATATAATAATAAGCAAGTACATCAATTTTTTAATCTAACATATAATTAACTAGTACATTCAAGAACTCATATAACGAGGGTATACATAAGACATTATATTATACTTAACCTCATTAATGGTTTACCCATGCTGAAATTGAAAGCACTCCACATAACTCTCATAAGCAAATTCAGACCATACTCCTCATTTCCATTCTAGTAACTGCCGTATGTAGTAAGAACCGACCATCAGTTGATTTCTTAATGCATACTCTTATTGAAGGTGAGGGACAAGAATTGTGGGGGTTTCACAAAATGAATTATTCCTGGCATTTGGTTCCTACTTCAGGGCCATTTATTGCCTAATTCCTTCCACTTTCATCGACGCTGGCATAAGTTAATGGTGGTAATACATACGACTCGTTACCCCGCATGCCGAGCGTTCTCTCCACAGGGGTCAGGGGTTTTTTTTTTTGTCTTCCTTTCACTTGACATTTCAGAGTGCACACGGTAATAACTAACAAGCGTGTACATTTTCTTGCCTGCCCGAGTTGGGTATGAATGGTGGAAAGTTATTGATTGAAGAATTTCATAACTGATATCTAGAGCATAAGATATAAAAATTTCTCTTAACATATCTAAGACACCCCCTTCTCGAAGGTTAGGAGGTAAACCCCCCCTACCCCCCCAAACTACTGAGATCGCTAATGTCCTACAAACCCCCCCGGAAGCAGGAATGTCCCTAGTAATTTGTTCGTTGTCCAAGAGAAAAAACAATGGCCACGCCAGTCAAAAATAAAACAACCACATCTTCCCCATTTGTAGAAGGCCTATCTCTATCAAATTTAGCTCAATTCAAATAACAATTTTGAACATTAACTCAATAAAAAACGACTACATTCCACTATACATACCATACATACCATACATACTATACATACTATACATACTATATTTATATTATATTTATATTATATTTATATTATATTTATATTATATTTATATTATATTTATATTATATTTATATTATATTTATATTATATTTATATTATATTTATATTATATATTTATATTATATTTATATTATATTTATATTATATTTATATTATATTTATATTATATTTATATTATATTTATATTATATTTATATTATATTTATATTATATTTATATTATTATATTGTGTATGCATATTTATACTCACAAATCAAATACCCCC